CCATAATCTCTTCCCGAACCAAACATGAATCTTTCGATTCATTTGGCTCTCACGCTCAATTATTTATTTTATGTTATGGGCATTCCCATATCTTTTTTTTTAATGTAATGAGCCTACCCTCTCTTTTCTGTTTATATTCAAAAACATCGAAACTGATATAAGACCAGAATATTAGGAGGACTCTTCCGACCAGACAAAAATCTATAATTGTCAGCAAAGTTCTTTCTTTATTTGTATTTGTTCTTTATTTAATTTAAAATTTAAATTTACAATTTATTTCTATATTTTTTTTTATTTCCTTTTTTCTTCAAATCCAAAAATTCCTATTTTTTTTTACGTAGGTCGTCGATTCGGCATTGGAAAAAAAGAGCAAGATGCCCATTTTTTTAATAAATGGTTCAAATCATTTTATCGATATGAGTGTTCTATATCAGATAAATTACCAACTATTCATTTTTAAACCATTTCGGTACGTTAGTACCGGTAGAAAGAGTACCATGTTTTGCCTGGACTTCAAACAGTTTAGCTTTAACCATGTTAATGGTCTCACATTATTGGTTGATAGAGAATCAAATTTACCAATAAGTCACGAAATGCTATGGTTCTTACATATGATTTCTTAATTTATTCAGAAATAATTCGTTGAGATCGTGCACTTTTTTTCCTATTTATCCCATAAAATGAATAAAATACCATAAATAAAGTGCAGTCGGATGGATCCAACCTATTCTTGAAATACACAACTCGCACACACCCCCTTTCCAAAAAAAATCAATACACCAAGCACTACACTTAGATTTATTGGATTTGTTGCTAAAATATCGGTATTAAACCCGAAACTCCCGGCGGATGGCCAGTGACCCAAGGAAAGGAAAGAATCGGTTCCATTTTTCATATGCTCTCCTCTTATAGATAGGACTAACAAAGAACAGAGTTCTTTTTGTATCACTTCGTCGTCCCTTTTTTGATCGATTTCTTTTTATTATATAAATTTTATTTCCATTTTTTTTTAATGGGAGTAGATTAAATCTAGTAATTTAATTTGATAATTTTTAAATTTCTTACTTGAAGTTTCCAATCCAATAAAATACTTATTAGGTTAAGTCTTGGGTCTCATGTCAATTGTGAAATATCTCGTTTGTTGAAACGATTCCTAAAAAAAGTAAAAAAAAGGTTTCCATTGTACTAAGCTAAGGACGCGAAGGAAGAAAACGAGCGGATCCAGTAATTACTCATCCTCAAAACAGTCCTTCCTTTCCTGGGGTATTGTCTCAACAAATAAATAATTGTAGGAGTAAAGCGTTGATATAATTAGAAGAAGCAAACAGCAATTCTGAGTTAATAAAATAAGAAAAAAGTATAGCGAGTTAAAAAAATAAGAAAAAAGTATGTAAGGTACTTTTTTACATTTCTAGGATTAAACAAAAGGATTCGCAAACAAAAGCGCTAACGCCACGACCAGTCCATAAATTGTTAAAGCTTCCATAAAAGCTAGACTAAGCAATAAAGTACCTCGTATTTTACCCTCTGCTTCTGGTTGTCTCGCAATACCTTCTACAGCTTGGCCTGCAGCAGTACCTTGACCAACTCCAGGTCCAATAGAAGCAAGCCCTACGGCCAATCCAGCAGCAATAACGGAAGCGGCAGAAATCAGTGGATTCATGGTAAGTTCCTCGCACCAAAAAAAAAGAAATGGTTAATGATACAATCAACCAATGAATTTTTACTTAATTTTTTTATCATTTTTTTTTTTTTCATTAAGATTTTATCATTAAGATCTATCGGGTCGAAATAACTAAAAACTCCGAATTGAAATGATAATATTACTGAATCGTCAGAACTATTTCGATATCTCATTTTGAGTTTCTACCCATAATGGAGTTTTTGTAAATACATATGTATACGGTTCTAGTTATTGCATTTCTTTGTTTCGAAACATTCTTTCATTCAATTCTTCTTTCCTTTCTTTTTTCTTCTAGATACTATCCTTGAGTTCATCTCTTTTTTGCATTTCATTCAATCCACAATCACAGACGAAACAGAAAGACTTATATTGGAACTATATAAATGCAGTGAACCGCAATCAAATCAATCAATAATATATATATATAGGGTATATAATAATATATATATATATTAGGAATAGTCCTATATAACTAGTAAATATCTAATATCACATATACATTTGTTTCTTCCATAACGTAAACCACCCGCATTTTATATTGAATCGGATTCTAGAATCATTCCTCGAAAGAGACACAGGGGCTGGACTTATAGAGATTACATACATCTAGTGTGACCCCCCCAACCCATCTTTTTTTTTTACAATTCCGCAATATCGTCTATCTTTTTTCCTACGACTCTAGGTCGTATATTCATACGTATTTGTATTTGTATCTATTATGTTCCCCAACCAAGTGGATTATCTTGAATCATGCATGAATTGGGATAAGCTTAAAAAAGACTATTTCGAAAACTAGTCAATGATGACCCTCCATGGATTCACCTATATAAGCCGCGGCTAACGTTGCAAAAATAAGAGCTTGAATACCACTTGTAAATAATCCAAGAAGCATAACAGGTATAGGAACTACTGAAGGGACTAAAGAAACAAGAACAACAACTACTAATTCATCAGCCAATATATTCCCGAAAAGTCGAAAACTAAGAGATAAAGGTTTTGTGAAATCTTCTAGGATGTTAATTGGTAAAAGTATTGGGGTTGGTTGAATGTATTTTCCGAAATAACCCAATCCTTTTTTGGTAAGACCCGCATAAAAATATGCCGCTGACGTGGGTAAAGCTAAAGCAACAGTAGTATTTATATCATTCGTAGGCGCAGCTAACTCCCCATGAGGTAATTGTATGATTTTCCAAGGTAAAAGAGCACCTGACCAGTTAGAAACAAAAATAAATAAGAACATAGTTCCAATAAAGGGAACCCAAGGACCATATTCTTCTCCAATCTGAGTTTTGCTCAAATCTCGAATAAATTCAAGGACATATTCGAAGAAATTCTGACCGTCGGTCGGAATGGTTTGTGGATTCCGAACAGCTATGATGACTGAACCTAATAAGATAGCAATTACGACCCAAGAAGTGATAAGTACTTGGGCATGGATTTGTAAACCTCCTATTTGCCAATAGAAATGTTGGCCTACTTCTACACCCGATATATCGTATAACCCTTTGAGTGTTTTAATGGAACATGGTATAACATTCATATTGTCCTCTGACAGAAATTGAACTTCAAAAAAAGGAATTATTTTGATTCAACCATCTATTTCTCAACTCACTAACTTGAATCATTAATCGTATATTTTATTTACGATACCAAGAAATTACATAACATCATAACATAATATCAATATCCCCAGTACTTTTTTTATCTCTTTTTAAAAATTCAAAAATAGTACCGATCCAATAAATCTATGGAGTTGCCAAATAATTAACTAATCTTATTATTCTTAATGATAATCAACGATTTCTTATATAGCTAGAACGACCCTCACAAATTGCAGATACTAATTTGTTAAGAATCAATCGGATTGAAGCTATAGCGTCATCATTTGCTGGAATCGAAATATCTGCGAGATCTGGGTCACAATTTGTATCGATTAAACAAATTGTCGGAATCCCCAAAATGACACATTCTCGAAGAGCCGTATATTCTTCTTGCTGATCAACGATGATCACAATATCAGGCAACCCCGTCATATATTTGATCCCACCGAGATATGTTTGCAAGGTAGATAATTTTCTCTTCAACATTGCTGCATCTCTTTTGGAGAGACAGTTGAGTTTCCCCATCTTTTGTTCTGCTCTTAAGTCCCTGAACTTGTGAAGTCTCGTTTCCGTAGTGGACCAATTCGTTAACATACCACCAAGCCATTTTTTATTAACATAATGACACCGAGCCCTTATTGCAGCTGATGCTACTGAATCCACTGCTTTATTTTTTGTACCAACGATTAAGAAGTTTTTTCCCCTACTTGCTGCATCAAAAACTAAATCACAGGTTTCTGATAAAAAACGAGCAGTTCTAGTGAGATTTGTAATATGAATACCTTTACGCTTTGCAGAGATGTAAGGGGCCATTCTAGGATTCCATTTCTTAGTACCATGACCAAAATGAACTCCTGCTTCCATCATCTCTTCCAAATTGATGTTCCAATATCTTCTTGTCATTTTTCCCCAGACTTCCTTTTTTTTTTAACAAAGAGACGAGGTAACCTGAAATAAATAATTGTTCCGATGGAACCTTCTACGGGGGATTGACCGTCGATACACGACCCAAACCATTAATTTCTTTTAATTACTTATTTTATTTATTACCAATTTAATTACTTATTTTATTTTTTACCAAATCAATAATCGGACCAGATAATTGAAAGATAGTTAAAGTGAAAGAAAAGAATCTGCTCTTAGGAATCATTAAATCGCGTAAATGATTGTTCTGATGTCTCATGGAAATTTGTCTCATGGAAATTGTTTTGGACGTAAGAACAAAATAATTCTCTATGGTGTAACAAAATATCTCTTATTTCCAAATGAATGTTCTTGTCTTGCCTTGAAGGGTGTACTAATTTTTGGAATCCGGTACCAACAGGTATAATCCCCCCCAGAACAACGTTCTCTTTCAGGCCTTTCAACCAATCAATACGACCTCGTAGAGCAGCTTTTGCTAAAACTCGAGCGGTTTCTTGAAAACTTGCTTCGGATATGAAACTTTGAGTATTTAGAGATGCCCTCGTTATTCCCAATAAGATTGCCCGATAACAGATCGCTTCGTCCAAAGCACGCCCTGCTCGTTCCGCTCGCAAAAAGCCGATTAATTCTCCAGGTAAAAAAACATTAGACATTCCATCTTCTGAAACCAACACTTTTGATGTTACTTGACGTACAATAATTTCTATATGTCTATTATGGATCTGTACCCCCTGGGATCGATAAACCTTTTGGATCTTATTAACCAAAGAGATACGACTTTGGGCTATGGTTAGCTCAGCTCCAATCAAGAATCCCCAGGGGATTCCAAGAATTCTTTGTATACGTTCGTTCCAACCTTCAACTCTCCTTTCTAGGTTCATCGATATTGAATCAATCGAACGCACTTCTAAGATTTGTTCCACTTTTGGAAGACCTTGCGTTATGTCACCAGATCTCGATTTTTCATATATAAATGTAACTAATGTATCTCCTTCGTAAAGTATTTCTCCATAATGGCTATGAACAGTTGCTCCTGGAGTGGCCAAATAGGGTTTAGCTGATCTTATAACTAAGGAGTCAACATGAACAATGAAAATTTGACCAGATTTTTTTACGTGTGATTCGTATTTGAATAGACATACATTTTCACAAATAAATTGTCCAAGGCTAATTATTGTAGATGTCTCTTCGCAATAATCGTGATGGAGAAAGCACCAATTCAAATGGAATGGATTCAAAATTATGTTACCGCATGGATCGGGATTATAAATCCTCCTATTTTCATCTATTAAACAGTATTTAAGTATTTGGAAAGTCTGTTTAAAATTGTCAAGTAACAAATATTTCTTTAACAAGATATGATTATGAGTTATTAAATAGTAAGATGAAAAAAAATTCGCTATTTTAGGGACAATAGTCCCTAAGGGACCCAGCAAATCCCTAATTTGGATTATGGGATCTGATTCTTTTGTCACATTGTTATTGTTATATTTCGAACCATTGAATGGGCCAATTCGAGAACAATTGGATGATGACAAAATTATCAAAGATTGGCATTCATTATTTCGATTCAACAACGTACCGATACCAATAGTTCCTTGATGTTGGGTAAGTGATTGAATCTTCGCCTTGGAATAAAAAGGATTGATATTGGTGCGATCTAATCCATTATCGGAAATCAATACGGAACTTGCCCTATCATACCTTTTTCCGGTATACGAAATAGTGGAATTGACTAACTCAATTCTTATGAAATCGCGAATCAGATCATTTGTCCTTACCTCAACAAAGGAAGCATGAACCTCTTCTATAGAACCATTTTTTTCTTGGTCCCAATTCAATACTAAGCAAGTCCGCACTAATTGAATACTTGTGTGATAAATTCCTCGAATTGACTTGCCATTTCCATAAAGGATATAATTGACAACTCTAAGTTGGACATTATCCTTTTCCTGCAAGAGATCCCGAGGGAAAAGTGTTGCTAAATTTATCCCATCAGCTATTTCATATGTGACTACGGACCGAACCGAAACAAAATACTTTTTCTTTGTGGGTGTGATCCGTTGGACATAGATCCAATTTTTCAATTTTTTTGATTTCTTAGAATTTTTTTTTTCCGTCTCTGGTGGTATCAAAATGCCGCTGTGCCTGGATATCTTATCTCTTTCTCCAGGAAAATGAATATCTCCAGAAAAGATTTTCAGTTCAATACTTTTTTTTTTTCTCTCCACTCGGACTAATCCGCCTACCCGGCTTCTTGTATTTAAAGCGAGTTGTGTATCTACTCCAATGATACTATTGTTCCGGACCATTATGAACGAAGATCCGGGTAAGATATGCACTTCTTCGAGAATGAAAAAAAACCGATCTACTTTCTGGTATTTCGGACTAAATTCTTTTGCTCCTCGATACTCAATCAAATCCTCTTTTTTTATGATTGAATCTACCTCTATGGTCCCATATTTAGTAATTCCTGAACTATTTCTTCTGTATCGTGGATCATCAAAATAAGCAAGAATACTATTTCTACGTAAAATACCATTTATGGGTATTTCAATCGAAATACCAAAACAGGGCATTAGTTCTTTATCTCGTTCTTGATCATATTGTAATGGGATAATGAATCTATTTCTTCGTTTTTTCGCCAAGAAATCAGAATTTTCTTGGAGAATAGAAGGATATATGAAATTCCAATGACCATTGGATATGATTCGATCAGGTCTTGAATAGTCAAGAATTTCCCTATCTTTTTTACCAGAAGTATCCAACAATTTATGTCTTACTCGATGATTAGTCATTGAGGGGTCAAAGATATATCTTTCTTCGAAAGAAAAAGAATGAACATTCATTTGATCTTGATCTTTGTGGAGCGAAAAAGACACTATACTGGATCTGCACGGACCTCCTGCTAATATCCATAAATGACTTGTTTTTGGTAATAGATGAACATTACCATGTGTATATTCAGATGCATGGTGGACATCGGTACTCCAGTGCATTTCTCCCTCTGATTCAGAATAAATATGTTTTCGTACCTTCTCTTTAAAACGAAAAGTAGACGTTCCGGCACGAATCTCAGCAATCACTTGTTCTGATTCTACATATTGATCATTTTGAACTAAAATCAAACTTTTTGGTGGAATATTCACATTATGGATAATATCCCGAGTCTCAATAGTTACATACAAGTCTATAGAACATAGAAAAGCAGGATGCCCATGACGGGTACGTGTGGGATAAACCAAATCCTCATTGAATTTTATTTTTCCATTAGAAGGAGCTCGTACATGT